TTTTTAGTTAGGGATAGTAATGGAGACAGTTATTCTATCTATTTTGATATAGAAAATAAAATTTTTGAGATTGACAGCGATCATTCTTTTCTGAGTGAACTAGAAAGTTCTTTTTCTAGTTATCGCAATTCTAGTTATATGAATAATGAATCTACGAATGAAGATTCCTTATACAATCGTTCCATTTACGATACTCAATCTAGTTGGAATAATCACATTACTAGTTGCATTGACAGTTATCTTCAGTCTCAAATCTGTATTGATACGTCCATTGTAAGTGATAGTAGTGACGGTTACATTTCTAGGTGCGTTTTTGATAAACGTAAAACTAGTAGTGAAGGTGGGGGGTCCAGTATACGAACCCGCGCGAAGAGTAGTGATTTAACTCTAAGAGAAAGGCCTAGTGATCTCGATGCAACTCAAAAATACAGGCATTTGTGGGTTCAATGCGAAAATTGTTATGGATTAAATTATAAGAAATTTTTGAAATCAAAAATGAATATTTGTGAACAGTGTGGATACCATTTGAAAATGGGTAGTTCAGAAAGAATCGAAATTTCGATCGACCCCGGTACTTGGGACCCTATGGATGAAGACATGGTCTCTCTGGATCCCATTGGATTTCATTCGGAGGAGGAGCCTTATAAAGATCGTATTGATTCTTATCAAAGAAAGACAGGATTAACTGAGGCTGTTCAAACAGGCGTAGGTCAACTAAATGGTATTCCCGTAGCAATTGGGGTTATGGATTTTCAGTTTATGGGAGGTAGTATGGGATCCGTAGTCGGGGAGAAAATCACCCGTTTGATTGAGTACGCTACTAATCAATTTCTACCTCTTATTATAGTGTGCGCTTCGGGGGGAGCGCGCATGCAAGAAGGGAGTTTGAGCCTGATGCAAATGGCTAAAATATCGTCTGCTTTATATGATTATCAATCAAATAAAAAGTTATTGTATGTATCAATCCTTACATCTCCTACTACTGGTGGGGTAACAGCTAGTTTTGGTATGTTGGGAGATATTATTATTGCCGAACCAAATTCCTACATTGCATTTGCGGGTAAAAGAGTAATTGAACAAACATTGAATAAAACAGTACCCGAAGGTTCACAAGCGGCTGAATATTTATTCCAGAAGGGCTTATTCGACCTAATCGTACCGCGTAATCTTTTAAAAAGCGTTCTGAGTGAGTTATTTAAGCTCCACGCCTTCTTTCCTTTGAATTCCAATTCAATCAAGTAGAGCGCACTAAGTTCAATTATTTTATTTGTAGCAAACAAAAAAAGTAGTTAGCTTATCCGAATCTTAGCTTATCGGAATCAAAGTAACTAAAAAGGGAGTTTTCTTTGGCGACCTAAGATCTAATTGTAGAAAGAATCAAAATCAAAAGTTGCGTATAACTCTTTTTTTTTTTACCTAGATTCCCGATTACTAATTAAGAAGTCTCTATCAACAAGATAAAAACGTGAGTTCTTCCTTTCGTGAAATTAGGAAAATAAAACGAATTTCATCTTACGTATATAATCAAATTCAAATTATAGAAAAAATAGATATATAGTTTTATATCTTTCTCCATCTCCCGAAAATCCCGTTTTCACTAAAAATCCCGGTTGTGTCGCATTCTAATGAATCTTTCAATAATTTGTAAGAAACTCTTTATTAAATATTAAAATGAAATTCAAAGACAAGAACAAAACACAAAGAAACGAAGAAAAATAAAATGGATTATCATATGTATCTTTCATATAGATAGATGAATAAGTCCATTTATTTAGTTCTACATTCCTTGGACTTATTCTATATACTCACTTAGATACTTAATATCTCTAATCTACGAATTCATAATAATTACAATTATTAATTATAATTAGTATAAATATAAAATATGATATTAAAAAAAAAATAAGAACAGGTACAAATAATAAATCGAGGTACCCCATTTTATGACAACTTTCAATTTTCCCTCTATTTTTGTGCCTTTAGTAGGCCTAGTATTTCCGGCAATTGCAATGGGTTCTTTATTTCTTTATGTTCAAAAAAACAAGATTGTTTAGATCCGAGGGGACCCAGTCTCATTCTTTTTTTTTTTTTTAACTTAGACTTGTAGCATAGCACAGATATTGATTTCGGAAAAGAAAATATAGTAGAACATGTGATTTCCGCCGAACATAAAGGAAAAAGCTCTTATGTCTGCAGAAAATGATCTATAGATAACTGAATTCTAGCCAGTTTCAAATAGATCAGGATCGCTGGATGCCTAAAATGTAAAGTTGGTGGATCTATATATATATCAATATGTATATTGGGATCATATGAGGGGTATGTTATTATTTTAGATCTAAACAATTTGATGAATTACTCCTAAAAGTTCCCATTAAACTAGTGCTAGTTCACACCAAACTAGTGCTAGTTGATGAAAGTTCATTCGGAAACAAAAAAAGTAAAGTCAAAATCATTTGGGGTATTCTCTCAATTTCAATAAAATGCAATCGGATGAAGTATGAGTTGGCGATCAGAAGATACATGGATAGAACTTATAACGGGGTCTCGAAAACTAAGTAATTTTTGTTGGGCCCTTATCGTTTTTTTAGGTTCATTAGGATTCTTGTTGGTTGGAACTTCCAGTTTTCTTGGTAGAAATTTGATATCTTTTGTTCCGTCTCAGCAAATCCTTTTTTTTCCACAGGGAATCGTGATGTCTTTCTACGGAATCGCGGGTCTCTTTATTAGTTCCTATTTGTGGTGCACAATTTCCTGGAATGTAGGTAGTGGTTATGATCGATTCGATAGAAAGGAAGGAATAGTGTGTATTTTTCGTTGGGGATTTCCTGGAAAAAATCGTCGCATATTCCTCCGATTCCTTATAAAAGATATTCAATCCGTTCGAATAGAAGTTAAAGAGGGTATTTATGCCCGTCGTGTCCTTTATATGGATATCAGAGGCCGGGGGGCTATTCCGTTGACCCGTACTGATGAGAATTTAACTCCACGAGAAATTGAACAAAAAGCCGCGGAATTGGCCTATTTCTTGCGCGTACCAATTGAAGTATTTTGATTTTGAGAAAAGGAACTGGGCGGAAGAACGAATGCTTTCTCGGCAGGAGGGAAAAAACGCAAGAATCCTTTTAGTTTTTCTATAACTAAATGATACTTTAGATGCAGATAAACCATATCTTGTAAATTCTTTTCTTTGTCAATCGACCTTTTTACTTGTTTTGCCGCTTATTTTTTTGACCATCACAATATCTTTTTCTCAATTATTCTATTCTTGACTATGGGGAATCGTTGGAATTTTTTTTTTCGAAATACTGGATATTTTGATAGAATAAGGGGTTCTTTCGTCTCAAAATCTCAATAATATTCATTTCTTCAAAGTACTTCTTTCGGCCATTCATCGAAAGGAGACATTTGTTTGGAATTTGATGAATTGAGGTATCTAGCAACACTATTTTGTATTATTTCTTCAGTCGAACTTGAAGTGGAGTCTTAGTCTATTTCTGTATTCTTTCTAGATTCAAAACAAAATCACAAATAAAATAGATTCATAGGTTTGATGCCCTGTCTAGAACTCATGTTTGAAAGAAATATTCGATTACATAAAGTCCGACAAATGGAGTGGGTTAATTAAAAATTAACAGGCGAAAAATGGCAAAAAAGAAAGCATTCACTCCTCTTTTGTATCTTGCATCTATAGTATTTTTGCCCTGGTGGATTTCTCTCTCATTTACTAAAAATATGGAATCTTGGGTTATTAATTGGGCGAATATCGGCCAATCCGAAATTTTTTTGAATGATATTCAAGAAAAAAGTATTCTAGAAAAGTTCATAGAATTAGAAGAAATCCTCTTCTTGGAAGAAATGATCAAGGAATACTCGGAGACATATCTACAAAAGCTTCTTATAGGAATCCACAAAGAAACGATCCAATTAATCAAGATACACAACGAGGATCGTATCCATACAATTTTACACTTCTCGACAAATATAATCTGTTTTGTTATTTTAAGTGGTTTTTCTATTTTAGGTAATGAAGAACTTGTTATTCTTAACTCTTGGACTCAGGAATTCCTATATAACTTAAGTGATACAGTAAAAGCTTTTTCAATTCTTTTATTAACCGATTTATGTATCGGATTTCATTCACCCCACGGCTGGGAACTAATGATTGGTTCTGTATACAAAGATTTTGGATTTGGTCATAATGATCAAATTATATCTAGTCTTGTTTCCACTTTTCCGGTTATTCTCGATACTATTTTTAAATATTGGATTTTTCGTTATTTAAATCGTGTATCTCCGTCACTTGTAGTTATTTATCATTCAATGAATGATTGATAAATGATCCACCAATATTAATCCAATTAGAACGTTTCTTACTTTGTAGTTCTACATAAGTATTAAAAACATTCTATCCGGGGGGTTTTCATACTATTTTTATAGTATAGTATTCCAGTAAAATGATTCCAATAAATAGCAGAATCGTGGATAGGAAACTATACTAGCGACCTACCCAATTTATTGTAGAAATTTTCAGACCAATGATTAGACTATGCAAACTAGAAATAATTTTTCTTGGATAAAGGAACATATTACTCGATCTATTTCCGTATCGCTCATCATATATATCATAACTCAGACATCCGTTTCAAGTGCATATCCCATTTTTGCGCAGCAGGGTTATGAAAATCCACGAGAAGCGACCGGGCGTATTGTATGTGCCAATTGTCATTTAGCTAATAAGCCCGTGGATATTGAGGTTCCACAAGCAGTACTTCCCGATACTATATTTGAAGCAGTTGTTCGAATTCCTTATGATAAGCAAGTGAAACAAGTCCTTGCTAATGGTAAGAAAGGGGGTTTGAATGTGGGGGCTGTTCTTATTTTACCGGAGGGGTTTGAATTAGCTCCTTCCGATCGTATTTCTCCCGAGATGAAAGAAAAGATAGGAAATTTGTCTTTTCTGAGCTACCGCCCTAATAAAAAAAATATTCTTGTAATAG